CACATCTAAATTCATAGTAGTAGGGCGGATTAGATATATCTTTAGTTCATAGATAACTAGTCAATATCTAATATCACATATACATGTCTTTCTTCCATAACGGAAACCAACTATTCGTATCTTAGATTCAAATCGGATTCTAGAATCATTTTTGAAACGTCCAAGAGTTGGATTCTAGCCATTAGATTCCATATACCCAGTTTTGACCCGCCTTTACTAACCAATTCATTTTTTATGAATTTCATTTTTTCAATTCTTATTCTTCTTTTCCTTTTATTTATCATTATCCCACATGTATACAATCTACATGTATGAATTCGTTAGGCCAAATTATTGCATAGAAATATCAGTATTTGAGTGATTAAAAGGTTCATTCCATTTTTTATTTCTATTTTTTTATTTAATATTATTTATCCCTATTTTCTATTAATATTTTCTTTTGTTCAATTGAACAAAAGAAAATATTAATAGAAAATCTTGATTAGAGGTAGGTATTATATAAATTAAATGGACCAAACAAGAATTTTAGGAAAAAGATCTTTATCTCTTTCCTTTTTTTTTTACAATTCCCTAAATAGCGTAATCTTTTTTCCTATTACTGTAGATCATATATACCGTATTTTTATATTCCCTAAGTCGATTATCTTGACCTAAGCTAAAAAACGGCTGACTATTTCGAAAACTCGTCAATGATGACCCTCCATGGATTCGCCTATATAAGCCGCGGCTAAGGTTGCAAAAATAAGAGCTTGAATACCACTCGTAAATAATCCAAGGAACATGACAGGTATAGGAACCACTAAAGGTACTAAAGAAACAAGAACAACAACTACCAATTCATCGGCTAATATATTTCCGAAAAGTCGAAAACTAAGTGATAAAGGTTTTGTGAAATCTTCTAAGATGTTAATGGGTAAAAGAATGGGAGTTGGTTGTATGTATTTACTGAAATAACTTAATCCTTTTTTGCTAAGACCCGCATAGAAATAGGCTACTGACGTGAGTAAAGCTAAAGCAACGGTAGTATTTATATCATTCGTGGGTGCAGCTAATTCCCCATGAGGTAACTGTATGATTTTCCATGGTAAAAGAGCCCCTGACCAATTAGAAACAAAAATAAATAGAAACATAGTTCCAATAAAAGGAACCCATGGACCATATTCTTCTCCAATCTGGGTTTTGCTAACGTCTCGAATGAATTCAAGGACATATTCGAAGAAATTCTGACCGGCATTTGGAATGGTTTGTGGATTCCGAACAGCTATACTAGCTGAACCTAATAAGATAGCAATAACAACCCAAGAAGTTATAAGTACTTGGCCGTGGACTTGAAAACCTCCTATTTGCCAATAGAAATGTTGGCCTACTTCCACACCAGATATATCGTATAACCCTTTTAGTGTGTTGGTGGAACATGATAGAACATTCATATTGCCCTCTGACAGAAATAGAACTTGAAAGGGAATTATTTTGATTCAACCATCTCTTTTTCCACTTGATTAGTTGAATTTTCTATTTTGGATACTAACTAATCACAAAATATCCCCAGTAATTTTTATTTCTTTTATGCGATTCAAGAGTAGTAACCGATTCCATAAATCTATGGAGTTCAAAAAAAGAATTTATTTATCTTATTATTAATCAAGGATTTCGTATATAGCTAGAACGACCCTCACAAATTGCAAATACTAATTTGTTAAGAATTAATCGGATTGAAGCTATAGCGTCATCATTTGCTGGAATCGAAATATCTGCAAGATCCGGGTCACAGTTTGTATCGATTAAACAAATTGTTGGAATTCCCAAAGTGATACATTCTCGAAGAGCCGTATATTCTTCTTGCTGATCAACAATAATTACAATATCGGGCAAGCCTGTCATATATTTAATCCCGCCCAGATATGTTTGCAAGTGAGATAATTGTCTCTTCGACATAGCTGCGTCTCTTTTTGGAAGACGATTAAGTTTCCCCGTCTTTTGTTCCGTTCTCAAGTCCCTGAACTTATGAAGTCTCGTTTCTGTAGTGGACCAATTCGTTAACATACCACCGAGCCACTTTTTATTAACATAATGACACCTAGCCTTTATTGCAGCCCGTGCTACTAAATCAGCTGCTTTATTTTTGGTACCAACAATTAAAAACTGTTTTCCCCGACTTGCTGCATCAAAAACTAAATCACAAGCTTCTGATAAAAAACGAGCAGTTTTTGTAAGATTTGTAATATGAATACCTTTACGCTTTGCAGAAATATAAGGTGCCATCCTAGGATTCCATTTCCTAGTACCATGACCAAAATGAACTCCTGCTTCCATCATCTCTTCTAAATTGATGTTCCAATATCTTCTTGTCATTTCTCCCCCCATTTCCTCTTTTTTTTTTCAAAAAAAGCGACGAGGTGCCCTGAACTAAATAATTGTTCCGATGGAACCTTTTCTTCTACCGGAGATTGGCCGTGTCTGTCGATATACGATCCAAATCGCTACCCTCTATTCGTTATTATCTTTATTTATTTTCAGGACAACATCAAATGACCCAGAGAGTTTTTTTTATTAAAAAAGTATGAATCCACTTTTATTTTAGGAATTATTAAATCCTCTAAATGATTGTTCTGGTGTATCATGGAAATTCTTTGAAATGCAAGAATCAAATAATTCTCTGTGGTGTAACAAAATATCTTTGATTTCGCCCTCGAAAAAATTCTTATTTTTTATTTCCAAAGGAATATTCTTATGTTGCCTTGAACGGTGCGCTAATCCTTTGAATCCGGTACCAACGGGTATCATCCCTCCTATAACAACGTTCTCTTTTAGGCCTTTCAACCAATCGATCCGACCCCGGAGAGCAGCTTTGGCTAAAACTCGAGCAGTTTCTTGAAAACTCGCTTCAGATATGAAACTTTGAGTATTCAAAGATGTTCTTGTTATTCCCAATAAGATGGCCCTGTAACAGATCGATTCTTCCAAAGCGCGCCCCGTTCGTTCCGCTCGCAACAATCCAATTAGTTCTCCAGGTAAAAAAACATTAGACATTCCATCCTCGGAAACTAAGACTTTTGATGTTATTTGGCGTACAATAATTTCTATGTGCCTATTATGGATTTGTACCCCTTGGGATCGATAAACCTTTTGGATCTTATTAACCAAAGATATACGACTTTGCACTATAGTTAGCTCAGCACCAATCAAGAATCCCCAAGGAATTCCAAGAATTCTTGTTATATGCTCGTTCCAACCCTCAACTCTTTTTTCTAGGTTCATTGATATTGAATCAATTGAACGCACTTCTAACACTTGTTCCACCTTTGGAAGACCCTGCGTTATATCGCCGGATCTCGATTTTTCATATATAAATGTAACTAATGTATCTCCTTCGGAAAGGATTTCTCCATAATGGCCATGAACAGTTGCTCCTGGAGTGGCTAAATAAGGCTTAGCGGATCTTATTACTACAGAGTCAAGTTGAACAATCAAAACTTGACCCGATTTTAAGTGGGGTCCATTTTTGGCTATACATACATTTTCACAAATAAACTGTCCAAGACTGATTATTGTAGATGTTTCTTCACAATAATTATCATAATTATTGTAAGGGAGAAAATACCAATTCAAATTGAATGAATTCAAAACGATGTTACTGCATGGATCAGGATTATAAATCCTCCCATTTTCATCCATTAAATAATATTTAAGTGCTTGAAAGGTCTGTTTTAAATTTTCAAGTTGCAAATATTTAGTTAATAAAACCTGATTATGAGTTATTAAATCGTAAAATGAATAAAAATTCACAATTTGAAGGACTGTTCCTAAAGGGCCAATCGAATTCCTAATTTGAATTATAGGATTTTTTTTAATTGATTCTTTTATCACATTGTGATATTTTGCATCATTGAATGGACCCATTTGAAAACAATTAGATGATGACAAAATTATCAAAGATGGGCATTCCTTATTTTTATTTAACAAAGTGCGAATAGTTCCGTGATTTTGGCTAGGTGATTGTTGAATCTTTGTCTTGGAATAAATGGAATAAAAAGGATTGATATGGGTGTGATCTGACACATTATCAAAGATCAATCCTGAGCCTGACGGATCATTCCTTTTTCTGAGATACAAAATAGGGGATTTCACTAAGTCGATTCTTAGAAAATCTCGAATCAGCCCATTTGTACTTACTTCAACAAAGGAAGCACGGGCCTCTTGGATAGAAGAACTTTTTTCGTCTTCGTCCCAATTCAAAATTAAACAAGTTCGAACTAATTGAATACTTGTGTCAGAAATTCCCCGAATTGTTTTTCCATTTCCGTAAACAATATAATTGACAACTCGAAGTTGCATATTATCCTTTTCTTGGAACAAATCCGGGGGAAAGAGTGTTGCTAAATTTATACCGTCCCCTATTTCATATGTCACTACGGGTCGAACTAAAACAAAATACTTTTTCTTAGTAGATGTGATCCTTTGGACATAGATCCAATTTTTCAATTTTTTTGATTCCTTAGAATTTGTTTTTCCTGTTCCTGGTGGTATCAAGATGCCACTGTGTCGGGATATCTTATCCGTTTCTCCAGGAAAATGGATATCTCCCGAAAAGATTTTAACTTCAATCCTTTTTTTTTTTCTCTCCACTCGGACTAATCCGCCCACTCGGCTTCTTGTATTTAAAGTGATTCGCGTATCTACTCCAATCAAACTATTGTTCCGTACCATTATCGAAGAAGATTCAGGTAAAATATGTACTTCTTCGGGAATGAAAAAAAATCGATCTATTTTCATTTGGTATTTTTGCTTAAATTCTTTGATTCCTCGATACTCAATCAAATCCTCTTTTTTAACTATTGAATGCATCCCTATAGTCCCATATTTAGTAATTCCCGAACTCTTTCTTCTGTATCGAGGATCATCGAAATAAGCAAGAATACTATTTCTACGGAAAATACCCTTTATGGGTAGTTCAATCGATATACCCGAATGAGGCATTAGTTCTTTCTCTCGTTCTTGAA